TTTTATTCAAGGAGACGACTTATCCATATTTATTATAATTTATAATTCATTAATAATTCATTATAATAATATTAGCAAATTTATAACTATACTCTAATTTAACTCTAATTTATTAGTATGTTATCATTTATATAATGATAAAAAATTATACGTATATTACATTATATAATTTGTTACTTTGATTTATTACAAATATCCACAAAAACTTTATTCGTAATTCAAATAGGAATACTACCGCCGGATTTTTTTTTTATTTATGAAAAAACCAAAGCCCCTTATCGGATTTGAACCGATGACTTACGCCTTACCATGGCGTTACTCTACCACTGAGTTAAAAGGGCTCGTTTGATTCAATTCCTGAATAAAGTCACTAGCCACTATGAGTTTAGTATATAGACTTATTATAATATATGTACATATAAGACTATATCTTATACGTATAGCGGTTCGTTCAGAAATGAAAAATTTGACTTGTCTGTTAAATAAAATTCTAGGGGAGGATATACTAGTGAATATAGTTAAAATAAAATGGTTTATTGATATTGGATTTGATAAATAGCAATACAATCATAATGGATTTTTTCCGATCCTAATTGACATCATAACGAAATTTATTTGATTGATACACGTACCTACTAATTTAACAGGGATCCAACATATTTCATTGAATTATTGATAAAGAAATTTGGCGCAGCCTCTGAACTAAATTATGAACTAAATTATTGGCGGAAAAAAATGCTATAGAATCGTGAAAGATGGAAAGATCCTCCGTCTCGAGTCATACCATCCCATCCCATTCCATTATATTGACAATTTTTAAAATTGTGCATACTATCAGCATAGTATCCTGGCGGTCGTTCAAGTATGATATGCCCCCATCGTCTAGCGGTCCAGGACATCTCTCTTTCAAGGAGGCAGCGGGGATTCGACTTCCCCTGGGGGTAGGGTACTACGAAAGGAAGTTGATCATGGATTATCAATAAGCCTGGAATTTATTCTTCCTGGGTCGATGCCCGAGCGGTTAATGGGGACGGACTGTAAATTCGTTGGCAATATGTCTACGCTGGTTCAAATCCAGCTCGGCCCAAAAATCCGCCGATCTACCACGAAATGGTATCATATAACCCATTTTGTGCTCTCCAGAAATGCCCGATCCCCCAATATGTAAGAGAAATTTTCTTCTCTGCTATATCTATAGCACTATTTATTTACTCTATTTTTCCAACAAATTAGGATCTTGATAATGATCTAGATTCATATCAGGATCTGTAAGTATAAAATACAATCGAAGGAAAGGGATAAAGAAAAAAAAACCTTTTGATTGAAAGAGTAATTATCCCATTTATTTGGCAATAACGAAAAGATTACTAGTAATCCAGGTCGGTCTCACTAAAGCGCATACCCATATGAGTATTATATATATCACTCGCGGCTCTGTTACAACACGCCAATTTGAATCTAAATTCAAAATTGAAGGGGTTAGAATAAAATAATAAAAATATGTATACATAATACTTTATTTTATTATTGTATTTACTTGGGATTGTAGTTCAATTGGTCAGAGCACCGCCCTGTCAAGGCGGAAGCTGCGGGTTCGAGCCCCGTCAGTCCCGACGGATCCAATAAAAAAATATATAAACTCCGCTCTCTATTTTTTGTGAAAGTAAGTCGAATTTCGTTCCCAACGGGAATCCCTCTTCTTTATTTTTTTTTTTCTTTTTTATTTCACATTTATCATCAATCGGGGAATTTTCATTTCTTTGACTAGTACTGATTCGATTGATGAGCGATAGACATATGTGGATTAGGATTAGGACAATTATTGGTAGCATCACATTCAGGATTCCAAGAGATACCATACTGTACCGGGTATGGCTTTTTCGATTACTGCTACTCTGTCGAATAGAGTAGAGTACTGTATGTTTCCCGGAAGTACATATATAAATGGAATTTGCACGATATAAAATAACTTAGTTATTGTAATAGAATACTTTCAGGGATCGCTTTTTTATTAGGGGAGCGCCATTTTTTTATTAAGGGGTTTCCTTGAAAGAACAAACTTTATTTATTTTTATATAAGAATAAATAATATAGTTAATTTGATGGAATATTAGATTTTTTATACCGAAACTTGGACTTGTCTTTATCATCCTTCTTTTGTTTTCCAAGGGGATTAGATTCGATCAGTAAAAAAAGAAGTTTCGAACTTAACTCCTTCCTTTTTTTTTTATTTATCTTCTATTGTTTGTTGGGGGTTGTTTAGAATCAATGGTAAGTGTAAGGGCGGTTCAATGATACTTCATTAGATGGTTGTACAAAAAGGGCAGTAGGTTATATAAAAGAAAGAATAAAAAAGAATGATAAATAAAAAATAAAGGAAAATTATTGGTTGGATCAGGAATAAAATTTGGAGTTCGGTATGGATAAAAGATCGTCCTATGTTATACTATTCAATTCTTGACGATGAGTTGATTTGATAGTGCGGATATTGTTATTCATGATATTGATCCGATTCGATATCATCGAGATGTAATTCATCCCATTGAATTTACAAGCGAAAGATTTATTATCTCTATGGGATTAACTCCCGAGTTATTGCGAATTAAATTAAAGAAAAACGAAACAATGAGATTATGGAAGTAAATATTCTCGCATTTATTGCTACTGCACTGTTTATTCTAGTTCCTACCGCTTTTTTACTTATAATATACGTAAAAACAGTCAGCCAAGGTGATTAATTTGAATTAAACTGGACTTTTTAGTTCTTATCAATAATTGAAGAGAAGAAAGGGATTCAAATTTCGCGTCTTAAATGAACTGGGCAGACTAGAATTCGCCGTATTCTATGAAATAAATACGATAGTATGGTAGAAAGATTCAGATATTTCTTTCTACCATACTATCTACTATTGTTATTGTAGTGGATATAAGGTGTATTGTAATCCGGATTAATTTAATAGAGATCAATCTACAATAGTATCGTCAGATTTCTATATATCGGTATATATATGGATATCAATTACATATTATATATAATGTATATAGTGCCTCCCCCAATTCGATTTCTTTGCTTTATCCATCTGTCTTATATTTAATTTGTGTTGATTTCAATCAATTTGAAATAATTGAAAAGCGACTCGTACGATTCTAATTCCCGGATTGCTGATTATTTTCAATATGAATCCCGATCAAAAGAATCAAGGGCCTCTTTGATGGGTATAATAAAAGAAAATTAAAGTAATCTTTTTATTAGCATAGCATTCTGACGAAGAAGTCATTGATCGATCAGTTTCCAGATGATCTATGGAAACTCCTTCGAATTTAGAAAAAAAAAAAAAAAAAAAAGGGGGGGGTTAAAGGATTAGTAAACCTCTTTTAACGTTTGAATAGTCAGTTCAATAAAACAAGTACAACATAAATCAAATTTTCAAAATATTAAAACAAACGGGAAGTGCGCAATATGTGACTCGCCCAAGACAAGACACTATTTTAGTCTGTGTAGTATCTCGTTAAAGAACTACTATGTCTGGGTTGTTTCCGATAGAAAATGTGTATCTACGTAATGGTAATGTAATAACAGAACTATTTTCTTTTTGAATAATAAAAAAGTAAAATAAAAAAAGTTCAACTCTTCCTCACGGTCCATATCTAATTTTAGTAAGAGTCGGTTCATCGAAATTGAAAATTGATCAAGAATTCAGTTGGAAGAAATTTACTACCATTTGTATTTCTTTTACTTTAGTATTCTTTTTACTTTCGAAATACAAACACGGAAATAATTGAAATATTTGTTTGATTGAAAGAATATTCTTCATATATATTATTCATAAACTATATTACTACACTAAAACCCAAGAAAATTTTGAAATGCAGATATTTTTTTATTTCTATTTCAATTTAAAAATTGAATTTTAAATTGAAATAGTGTTGAAATAGTGAAATTTCAACTAAAAAAAGCTTTTCAGACCTGAACGATTTATAAAAAAATTGATAAAGTTTAATTCCTAAACTCAATTACAATTAGTAATACTTCTAGAGTCCACTTCTTCCCCATACTACGAGTGAAAGAGAAAATGTAAAGACTACCATTAAAGCAGCCCAAGCGAGATTTACTATATCCATGTGAATTATGTCCCCTATCTCTATGACGGAATTCTTGAATTATTGTTCACTAATAAATAATAGTGGAATCACTGGCGCAGAGTCAAAAATTCTGACCTAAGATCGTTGATGAAACAATCCAATAAATGCAACTCTAACTTATAAGGAGTCTTATAAGAGTTCTAGTATAATCAGAAAAGATTAAGCACAAGAAAAATATGCGGAGATCCCCTTGGAAGTATCAAAGAAATGCTACTAATATGTAGTATGTAGAAATAATAAAAATCGATTCTTTCTTTTGTTGCCCTTCATTAAGTTAAATAAAAGTATAAAAAAATAGAAGAAAGGTAGATCACTACCTAGCCCATACCCTATTTCTTTCCCATTTTCTTTTGATCTAATCCGTAACTTAACGTCTCCTTATTGTCTCTATGAAACAATCGGAGGACGCCCTATTATGTTCGTGACTAGAGGTTAACGAAAAAAGAAAACAGGTATATATATTAAGTAAAAGCCAATTACTCATTCAATCGAATTAATATTGATTGAATGCCGAAGTACTCAAAGACTTTGATGAATATGTATACAAAATCTCTTCTGGCCTTTCCGCAACTAAAATAAAAACGGAATTCGATTTCCGTCCTGCTCTGCTATCCAATCGAATTCCAAACTCGGCTCGTAGACATAGACACTCCATTAGTAATGGAAGGACTATCAAGATTTATCAGTTTCCTCCGTTGGCTTCCGCCGGAAAAATTTTTCAAATTATAGCAGCAAAACAGAAGGGAGTATGTCAATTCTTTTGGTGATTAGGCGACACCCGGATTTGAACTGGGGAAAAAGGATTTGCAGTCCCCCGCCTTACCGCTCGGCCATGCCGCCAAAACGATACCAAATCA